GATTACTTTTCAAGACAATTTCTTTCAAATTCATTAAAATTTCATGTACGGATTCTTGAATACCTACTATGGTAGAATATTCATGTGGTATTTTCTCAGATTTTGCGCGTGTGATACATGTACCTTCTATTTCTCCGAGCAAAGCTCTTCGCATTGCAATGCCTATTGTATCGGCTTGACCTTTCATAAGTGGGGCCAGAATAAAGCGTCCATAATAAAGACGCTTACTGTCTGCTCTTGATTCAACACACTTCCACTGTAGTGTCCGAGTAGATACTGTTACTTTCTCTCGAACCATAGTATATTATTTGATCAAATCATTGAATTATTTATTTCTCTTGAAATCTCTTCAATGTTTATTTTTACACACGTCTTTTTTTAGGAGGCCTACAGCCATTATGTGGCATAGGAGTTACATCCCGTATGAAACTTAATAGTATACCACTTCTACGAATAGCTCTTAATGCCGCATCTCTTCCGAGACCCGGGCCTTTTATCATAACTTCTGCTCGTTGCATACCTTGATCCACTACTGTCCGAATAGCATTTCCTGCTGCGGTTTGAGCGGCAAATGGTGTACCCCTTCTTGTACCCTTGAATCCACAAGCCCCGGCAGAGGACCAAGAAATTACTCGACCCCGTACATCTGTAACAGTCACAATGGTATTGTTGAAACTTGCTTGAACATGAATAACTCCCTTGGGGATTCTACGTGTATTCTTACGTGAACCAATACGTCTATTTCTACGCGAACCAATTTTTGGTATAGGTTTTGCCATATTTTATCATCTCATAAATATAAGTCAGAGATATATGGATATATCCATTTCATGTCAAAACGGATCCTTATTCTTTTTTTTTTTTTTACTTATTTATTTTATTTATTTATTTGTACATCTGTACATCGGGTCCTTTAGATTTCGAGAGTCTTTTTGTTTTAGAAAGATTATCCTTGTCTTTGTTTATGTCTCGGGTTAGAACAAATTACTATAATTCGTCCCCGCCTACGGATCAATCGACATTTTTCACAAATTTTACGAACAGAGGCCCTTATTTTCATATTTGTCATTCCTTTTTTTAATTCCGAATCTACTTAATTGGAAGAAAATAAGTTTCTTGAAATTTTTAATTTCGAATTGTATCCTCACGAAAGAATGTTGAAATTGAAAAAACCGCCTAATCATTCAAGTCTTTGCTTTGGAGTCTCTAAATTATACGCCCTTTGGTTGAATCATAAGGACTTACCTCAATTTTTAGTCTATTTCCTGGTAGTATACGTATAAAACTACATGAAATCCTTTACGAAACAAAAACCAGAATAATTTTTTTGTTATCTAAACGAATCCGGAAGATACATACCATCGGTAAGTTGTTCAGTAATTAAACCCTCATGAATCCATTTTTGTTGTTTCATTCCAGGTAAAACCGCTTTGAAGTATCAACTAATGTAAGAGGGATAATATTATAAACTTGTCCTTTCTCTTTTTTCACAAATATGACCGTGTCGGCTATTAGAAAGATTACCATATATAACACAAAACTTCTCCGCCGATTCCTTCTAGTCGAGCCTTTCGGTCTGTCATTATACCTCGAGAAGTAGAAAGAATTACAACCCCCATTCCGCCTAAAATTCTAGGAATTCGTTGATAGTTAGAATATATTCGTAGACCGGGTCGACTGATCCGTTTTAAATTTAAAACAGTTCTATATGGTCCTTTCCTATTTCTTCTATGTCGTAGGGTTAAAACCAAAAAATATTTTTTGCTTTCTTGATGTTTTCTCACGTTTTCAATAAAACCCTCTTGTAAAAGGATTTTAACAATATTTTCAGTGATGTTAGTAGATGGTATTCGAACTGTTCTTTTTTTATTCATGTCAGCATTTCGTATAGAGGTTATTATGTCAGCAATAGTGTCTTTACTCATGATAAACTAAGATTTTTGTTTCCCCCGAATTTTGATATAATCAACATGCTCTTTTTCTTTTTTTCTGAATTTTTTAATATTTATGAATTATTAAAGATATATACGTGATAGATAAACAATTTACTAATTAATTAAATAAATTTAATCAATTTCATTCAAATACTTTATTAAGGTCTTCCCCTATAATACTTCAGGTGCTAATGAAACTATTTTAGTGAAATTTAACTGTCTTAATTCCCGGGCGATCGCGCCGAAAATTCGGGTTCCTTTTGGATTTCCTTCTTGATCAATAACAACCGCAGCGTTGTCATCATATCGTATTATCATACCGTTGTCGCGTTTGAGTTCTTTACAAGTACGTACAATGACAGCTCGGACCACTTCTGATCTTTCTAGAGGTGTATTTGGTACTGCTTCCTTGATTACAGCAACAATAATGTCACCAATATGAGCATATCGTCGATTACTAGCTCCTATGATTCGAATACACATCAATTCTCGGGCCCCGCTGTTATCCGCTACATTCAAATGGGTTTGAGGTTGAATCATATCATTTTTTTTTTTATCGGTTTTTTCTTTTTCAATGCAAAGGTATAAATAAAAAAAAAAAAAAGAAATATTATTTGTTCAAAACAAAAAAAGAAACCTGCAATTGTTTTTTTTCATCCCAAAAACCCCTTTCGTTTGTTTCTACATTCCTATCCAGAAAGAATGAATTGAGTTCGTATAGGCATTTTCGATGCCGCTATTGAAATAGCCCTTCTAGCTATATTTTCTGCTACTCCGCTCATTTCATAAAGTATTCTACCGGGTTTAACGACAGCTACCCAATATTCGGGAGATCCTTTCCCCGAACCCATACGTGTTTCTGTAGGTCTTACTGTAACAGGTTTGTCTGGAAATATGCGTACCCATATTTTTCCACCGCGGCGTGCATTTCGTGTCATTGCTCGCCGCCCTGCTTCTATTTGTCTAGATGTGATCCAAGCGGGTTCAAGCGCTTGAAGAGCATATCTACCGAAGCAAATACGATTACCTCGATAAGATATTCCTTTCATTCTTCCTCTGTGTTGTTTACGGAATCTGGTTCTTTTGGGGTTATAGTTGATGGTTGTTTAGCAATTCCATCCATCTCTACTACAGAACCGGACACGAGAGTTTCTTCTCATCCAGCTCCTCGCGAATTAAACAATTAAAAATAATTAAACAAAAAAAAAATACACGGTTAATAATATATGGAATCGTGGGATTCTTTGAAATTTGATCTAATCGATTATAAATTAGAAATTTTTTGTGTTTTAATATAGAATTTAACACGTATTCTATTTATAGATAATGTCGTTTTGGTAGAACGCTATAATGAATCTTTATTTTGTTTTTCCTTTTATTTCGAATCGACTAAAATTTAGAAATAAAAAAAATATTCGCGGGCGAATATTTACTCTTTCAACATTCAGTTGTAAGATTAGTCTATGACATGACCTCTCAGAATAAATGAATAGGTTTCTGGTTCGTTCCGCCATCCTACTCAATGAATCATTAGGATTCGTTTTCAATAGAATCTTATGCATTCACAGGTTCTGTCGTTCCCACCACTTCTCGATTAATGATTAGGTCTGAATTTTACAACGGAGCCTCCAATTAAATTTATTCTTGAGTCAACCTTCTCAGTCTTTATTGGCTCGGGGCTCTTGATTTTTTGTTCTATGCACGGATTTGTCTAATTATGGATCAATCAGTATTGATGCTTTATTACATTCCCTTTATATGAGATGACTCATAGACCTTACATATTGGAATTATATATCATTAATATTCTTTTTCTATCTTTCTCTCACCCTTCCATTTATCTGTATACTTTATATTGCTTTACAACCCATAATCAGATTGTTTTTTTTTTTTTTTTTTTATGTAAAAAAGATTTCAGTTGCTACAATGATATGACTTATATATCATATCTTGACTGGTTCTTTCTATCCAGATAACACGAAGTGATGAGTTGGTTATTAGTTCTATAGTTATCAGTTTGTACTATGGGCTGTCCATTTTTTTGAATCCCAACCCTAAAAAAACCAACGAGTCACACACTAAGCATAGCAATTATATCAAATGATTAATCGAATTTTTATTCAACCTTATAGAATTGTTCTTTTTTTTTTATTATTTACCAGAAAAAGAATGAAAGAGTTTGCCATTTTTTGTTTTATCACCAGATATAACTAAATATAATTTGTTTTATCACCAGATATAACTAAATATAAGTCAAGTAAGTTCTTATTATTCCTCGTCTACAAATATCCAAATTTTGATGCCTAATACCCCATAGATAGTTCGAACTGCATAGGAACAATAATCAATTTTAGCTCGAATGGTTTGTAGAGGAACTCTACCTTCTCGGATCCATTCAACACGTGCAATTTCTTTTCCGTCGATACGCCCTGCAATTTGTACTTGAATCCCTTTTGTACCTGCCTGTTCAGTTAATTCAATAGCTTTTTTCATTGCTTTGCGAAATGAAACTCTATTCTTTAATTGTCCGGCTATAAATTCTGCAAGAATATTGGGGTGCCCATAAGGATTTGCAATTCTTGTAATAGCAATGTTGAGTTTTCGGTTTACACAATTGAGTTCTTTTTGTACATGCGTCTGTAATTCTTCGATTCTTCGAGTCCTGTCTTCTATTAATAACTTGGGGAATCCCATATAGATTATGACCTGAATCAAATCGATTCTTTTTTGAATCTCTATACGTGCAATTCCCTCTACATTAGAGGATATTTTCATATTATTTTGCACATAATTTTTGATACAATCTCGTATTTTTTGATCTTCTTGTAGATCCTTTGAATAGTTTTTTGGTTGTGCAAACCAAAGAGAATGATGACCTTGGGTTGCACCAAGTCTGAAACCAAGTGGATTTATTTTTTGTCCCATAATCCCCCACTACTATATATATCGTGAAACGTGACATCTGTTTGTATTTTTTTTTTATTCATTCGATTTTTTTTAAGCATAACATAATATAGCGTATTTGTATTTTTTATAATATAAAATATTCTTCCTTTAAGTATTCCT